GACGTCCTTTAATAACTATTTTATTTCAATCTTTTCTATATAAACCAAAAATTGAAGATTTAGTTACGATTAGAAATAAACTTTTCTATCTTTTTCCATGGATTTTTTATTCATACTTATAAAATTGGAAGTGTTGATCCAATTCAAACAAACATTATGTTTCGCAATTAATTAAATAATCCAGTTTTTCAATTTATACTTGACCCTTGGATACAAATCACGAGAATGTATATTCTTCCTCGAACCTTTCATTGCGAGGTAAAGGATAAAATCCTTTTCAAAAATAAAGTTTCTGCTCGGAATAAGAATCAAACCGAGGAACCCCTTAACTATACAAGGGATTAATAAAACGAATCACACTTTTACCACTAAACTATACCCGCTACAATGCAATTATTGCATAAAAATGCACTTTTTGTCGAACAAGGCAATCCTACAAAAGCAAGGATAAGAAAAAAGTACTAGTAATTAAAGTAACTAAATAACAAGATAACTAGTAATTAAAGTAACTAAATAACAAGATAATAAGTTCTTTCAAGAATTTTGGACAGAACAGATAGCTCTCTATAAAATTATTTCTGTCATGAGGTTTAAAGGCATTGCACAATATTCTCTTTTTTCTTTGTTTTTTTATTTACTTTAAAAAACAAAGAAAAAAGAGAATAGTAATTAATATGAAATGAAACTTGGATTCTATATAATATAATTCTATACCATAGATATGGAAATAGTCCGTTCTTATTTCAATAACAAATCAAGTATTTAAATCAAGTATTTATTAGTTAAACTAAAATTTTAAATAAAGCAAAATCATTTTATCTACGATTTTATTTGGAACAAAAACAAAAAGGGCCCGGCTAGGTACTGACCCGGCCAGGCCGTGAAAAGAAAATAAAAAAAAAAAACTCTTTCGGAAAAGAGCTATTCTTCTTTTTTTTTTATTCGAAATATCTCTTTTGAGCCGTTTCTTTATCTAAATAGGATTGCTTATCAAAGTTGTATATATTAAAGTTGTATATATCAATATCAAAAAATACTATTTGAATCGTAAAATACTATATTAATATTTAATTTAAATTAATATTTAATTAAATTAAAATTTTTAATTTAATCATAGTAAAATAATATATCTAAAATAGATTAAGAAGGAATATAGATTAAGAAGGAATTTTGCAAGTATTCCATTTTGTGTAATGGAACTATCTAAGATAGTAATTATCTTTTTTTTTTTCAATTCGGAGAGATGGCTGAGTGGACTAAAGCGTCGGATTGCTAATCCGTTGTGCGAGCTTTTCGTACCGAGGGTTCGAATCCCTCTCTTTCCGTTTCCATTGATAACTCGGTATTTTATTCTTCTTTCAAATTTCAACCCTTCGAACCCCTCCTTTTTTTTTTTAACTTTAGCTTTTAATTTAAGATGTCCAATAGATAAAATACTAAGAAGGTTGAAAGATTAAGCAAGTAAAACCAAGGGCCTCTTTTTTTATTCTTCACGTCCAGGATTACGTCCTGGATCATTAGATAGGAATCCGAAGATGAAGAGAGAAACAAAAAATATTACTACTGTGTAAACAAAGAGTTTGAGAGTAAGCATTACACAATCTCCAAGATCATTTTTTTTTTTTTTTTTTAAAAAAAAAGAGAATAGATTCTCCATTTTTATACCACATATCCTATTTTGACACCAATAAATGAAAGGGTTTTCTAGAAATGAAAAAAAAAAAACAAAGAATTTTCAGAAATTCATTTAGAAAAAGAGTCATCTTTTTCATTTCAAAAAATATCTTTCTTACCTTCACGGGGCCTTAAATAGGATTATTCAATAAATCAAAAAGAATCAGAATGAGGAAATGGCGTGATTCAGATTTATCCAAGTTGTTAAAAATTAGTTAAATTGAGAGTTCATACTATACTGTAAGACTTATCTGATCTTATCCATTGTTAGAACTTTTTTCGCCAATAAATCATGTTTAGGACAGTATGAAAAATTTCATCGAAAACTTACAGCAGCTTGCCAAACAAAGGCTAATAGAAAAAAGAGAAGGGGTATTACGGGCATAAAATCTACGATTGGGTTCAAAAAAGCATAGGCCTCAGGCAATTTGGCTAAGAAAAAACTACTCGAATAAAGGGCGGAATTAAGACAGATACAGATCAAACTAAAGATATTAAGCATAACAAACATTTTTTTATTGGACTTGGAGATAATTGTATTTTGATTGAGTTAATATAATAATATATTTATATTATTATTGATAATTGATATACGGTAAAAATGACGAAAGTAAGGTAGATCAAAAAATCCTCAATCAAAAATTTTTCTATTTTCTTTTGCGAATTGAAGAAATCATCCTTTCATACAATATCTTAATTGAATTATATGTAATGATCAATAAATTCAGTTTTATTCTATAGATAATTCTATATCTACACGTGTCCAAATCCCAGCAACAATAGAGTCCATAGATTTTTTGACTAGAATTGACGAATAACCAATACTAATACTAGTCTTTAGTAGTGTCGAACAGAAATCTAAATGGGGCGTGGCCAAGTGGTAAGGCAACGGGTTTTGGTCCCGGTATTCGGAGGTTCGAATCCTTCCGTCCCAGGAAATACCTATTCTGTCTATTTATATAGACATTATTAGAATAATGCAATAAAAGATTGTCTTTTTTAACTAATTTCTCTTTGAAAATAGAATATTGAATGAATAGAGTGTGATTCTTGTTTCTGATTTTTTAATCATTCCATTTTTTTCTGAATCATATTTTTTTCACCAATTGAGTTCAAATACATACAGACGGAGCTATATCGACTTATGATCTAAGTAAGGTAGGAACATAAATCACAACAGAAGAATTTGAAATAAATAAAAAAAAAAGTCAAATAAGGGGTTGAACGTATCCTTCACGGTATATTCATTCTCTTTGCTTTAAATAAAAATGATTGACCCTCCAGTCAAAGAAACTACGCGAAAATGAGGAAATGCTGAATGTCGTATTTTATTATCCTTCTATTTCGTTAATAAGTTTTTTTTTTGAAAAAGATTTTTTATTTATTAATTTGAAATATTCAAAAGAGAATATTCCTAATTAAGTCCAATGACAATTGTTCAGTCTATCCGCTAGTGATTTTTTAGTTTTTAGTTTGAAATGAAAGAAAAAGAGCTTACGAAATTTTCCTTTCCATCAACCTTTTTATCCGCGCCCAATCTATGAAAAACAAATTCCATTTTTTCAATCTATATATATATTTTTAATCGTGGATTTATTTATGATGATGAAATGCGATTCTTAGGAAAACCTTATTCAAATAGTGAGATTGGTATATGAGTCCGAGGTTTTCAATTAAATAACTATTTGATTGAATCATTTCTTCTGACTATTTGATACTTGAAGAAGTCCGAGATCATTAAAAATATCCTATTAGTTTATTTGAAGATGGAATGTAGATTTAAGAAGAAGCACTTTTTATTCGTAATAGTTAGAAATTATGTATAAATTAATAAAGAAAATAAAAAATGCATTAAAATTTTATTCTTGAGAAGATTTCATTCCTTGATTAGATCATATAAAAGAAGAAAATATATATATAGATTTCTATGAAACGATCGAACAAATGACTATTCATGATTCCCTAATGGAATCAATTACATACATATCAGTTCCAAACTAGAGAAATGTTATGGTAAAACTTCGTTTGAAACGATGTGGTAAAAAGCAGCGTGCGACTTGACAGACATAATCAGTTGTGGATTTTTACACCCACCATTTTTTATTTTATAGAAATGAAAGTGCTCTTGGCTCGACATCCTTTGTTCTGTTCCAGTAAAAACCCTCCTTTTTGTTGGGGTTAAATAATGTCAACAGTATTCAGTATTATATGATGTAGCTCGAGTAGAAAGTATTGATTCATTTCTAAGGGGCAAGGATCTAAGGTTAGTGCCAATTAATAAGTTGGACCAACTTCGTAAGGCAATTTTCGATCTAGTAGCAATCGAAAGGATCCAATTCAAGCAGGTTTCAAATAAAAAAAAAGGAAATTTTGTTGGAATTAGTGAAACTCTTTTGATCAAAAGTGTATCATGCGGAAATCGACCGTTCGTATGATTTTTTGATAGAAAGAAATCATAAAAAGGGGCATGTTGCTGTCATTTTGAAATGATTAAAATTCACCGAAGTAATGTCTAAACCCAATGATTCCAGGTAAAGATAAAGTATTTTGGAACAAGGAAATACCATTTTTCAATTGTCTCTACAACGAAACTAGATCAAGAATAAGGAATCAAAATAGATTCTAAATGAGACAAACAAAAAAAGGGGTTAGAGACCACTCAAAAAATGAAATGCCTAAGGCTTTTCCTTTGAACTATTTCAGAGTTATACAACTTGAGTTATGAGAATACAATTTTTTTTTTTGATAAAGAGGAATAAAAAAGGATTAAATAATCCTCTAATTGATTTGATGATGTTATGGATCTATTTCTAATTCTATACATAGATCTAACTTCCAATTTCTCGAGCCGTACGAGGAGAAAACTTCGTATACGTTTCTAGGGGGGGTTATAGTGCATCTATATCTATCCCAATGAGCCCTTTATCAAATCGTTGCAATTGATGTGCGATCTCGAAGAGAAGGAAGAGATCTTCGGAAAGTGGGTTTTTATGATCCGATAAAAAAGAAAACCTACTTAAATATTCCCGGTATTCAATATTTTCTTGAAAAAGGCGCTCAACCTACAGAAACAGTTTCTGATATTTTAAAGAAAGCGGGGGTTTTTACAAAATTTCATTTTAATCAAACGAAAGTCAATTAATGAAATAAAAAAAAGAGAGAAAGGAGGGTGGGGGTGATTCATATATAACTTTGTATCATTTTTTTTTTCTACTATATTATCCCCCCCTTTTTACTCTATTCATTTATTATTATTACGATAGAATCGCATGTTATATAATGAGAATAGCATGTTATATAATGACAAAAATCTATTTTTTTAATAT